GAGGGACCCCTTGACTATTAAGGGATTATATTGAACGAATCACACTTTTACCACTAAACTATACCCGCTACAATCCTATTATTGTATATAATCGGACTTTTTGTCGAACAAGAAACTCGGGCGTAATCAAAAGATAGGATCAGAAAAAAATTATGAAAATTCTAGCTCTGACGTGTTTTGTCAGAGGATCTAATGAGATTAGGAAAAGGGGATTCATTTAAATAACTAACTAAGAGTTTTTCGGAGGTTTTTGACAGATATGTCTCAACAAAACTACTTAACTTAAGTCATAACACAAAAATGCGTTGTGAAAGAATCCACAGTTCCCTTTTTTCTTATCTTCTATTTATATTTATATATAATATATAAATAGAAGATAAGAAATTAAGCAAGATAGGAAACGACCCTTTTATTCTATATCATTAAATATAAAATATAATTTATTCTATATCATTTGATTCTATAGCATTTGATTCTATATCATAGGAGTCGAAATAGTCCTTCTTATGACTTTTGTTGTTTCAATAACAAGCCCTTTTTTGTTTTCAAATAAAAAAAATTCTTCCAATTCGTTGGAACAAAAGAGGCCCGGCCGGGCCAGGTACTGACCCGCCAAGCCGTGGAAACAAAAGGCCCTTATCGGACGAAATCAAAGAATTTATTATTATATATATATATAAATATATATTATATATATATTTTATATATTACATTCATAGTCATAGTAAATTAATGAAATGAAATTGAAATATAGTAATTCAATAAATCTATATTAAATATATTAACAAATATAGATTTCCTTTCTATTTTTTTTTTTTCTTTTTTTTATCTATATTATTCATATTCTATTTTATTTATTTCTATTAGGTTTATATAGTCTAGTTTATATAGTCTATTAGGTTTATATAGATTGTATTGGCGATATCTACTTCAAGCCTTTAACCTTTTTTATATAAATGTTTTTATGGAATTTTAGTCTATATCTATTATATAGATATATTATATAGATATATTAGAATTCTATATAGATAATAAATAGATAATATAGAATTCTAATTCGAATAAAAAAAATATTATTATAATTATAATAATATATCTATAACTACAATAACAAAAGAAATAGAGAATTCTAAAATAAAATATATAATAAGAATTAAATAGATAATAATCTATTAATAAAGACGGGCTTTTTTCAAGCCTTATTTTTTGTAATGTAACATAGTAATTACCCCCTTTCGATTGGGGGAGAGATGGCTGAGTGGACTAAAGCGTCGGATTGCTAATCCGTTGTACGAGTTTTTCGTACCGAGGGTTCGAATCCCTCTCTTTCCGTTTTCGTCGATACTTTGTTTGTTATTTTTTTTTTCGAATTGATCGCGAATTCGATGGGGAATCGATAAAGTCCTACTAAGACTAAGAACGTTTAAAAATCAAGGAAGAAAAACCTTATTTTTTTTTATTCTTCACGTCCAGGATTACGCCCCGGATCGTTAGATAGGAATCCAAAGATGAAGAGAGAAACAAAGAATATTACTACCGTGTAAACAAATAGTTTGAGCGTAAGCATTATACAATCTCCAAGATTTTTTTTTAGCAAAAAAGAGAATAGATTCTCTATTTTTATTTTATACCGTATACCCTACTATTTTGTTTGTATTTTTTTGTATTTTTATTTTAACACCAAGAACGAAGGTTTTTTTAAAAATAGAAAACAAAATTTTCAAAAAAAAAATCATTTGTAATATTTGTAATAAAAGTGGAGTTTTTCATTACCAAAAATTTTTTCATACCCAAAACTCGACTATTGTGGGGAACTCCAATAGGGCCTTTCAATGGAAAAAAGAAAAGGTCAGAATAAGGAAATGGGGTGATTCAGACTTATCATGGCTGTACAAGAATTTCAATAGTTGAATTGAGGGTTCATACTGTAAGACGTATCTAATCTTATCAATTGTTATGTTCGAATTGTTTTTTGTCGAATCAATCATTAATTTGTCTAGGACAGTATTAAATATCTCATCGAAAACTTACAGCAGCTTGCCAAACAAAAGCTAAGAGAAAAAATAGCAAAGGTATTACTGGCATAACATCTACGATTGGATTCAAAAAAGCATAGGCCTCAGGTAATTTGGCGACAAAAAAACTGCTTGAATAAAAGGCAAAATTAAGACAGATACAGATCAAACTAAATATATTAAGCATAACAAACATTTTTTTATTGAAGATAATTGTATTTATTTTGATTGAGTTATTAATAAGTCGAGTTATTGATAGAAGGGAAAATGAATAAAAAAATTAAGATATACCCCAAAAACCTTCTTTGATTTGAACTCGCCCAATCAAAAATCCTTCAATTCTCAAATCAAAAGAGAATAGAATAAATCATACTTTCATACAATATCTTAATTGAATTATATGTAATGATCAATAAATGCAGTTTAATTCTATATTTACACATAGCAAAATTCTAGCAACAATCTTTTTTATAGATCTTTAGACCGGAGTTGACGAACAACCAATACCAATATTAGTGTTTATTAGTGTCGAATAGATTTGGGGCGTGGCCAAGTGGTAAGGCAACGGGTTTTGGTCCCGCTATTCGGAGGTTCGAATCCTTCCGTCCCAGAGCATACCCAACCCGCTGTAATATTCATATATACAATGATAATATATATCAGAAAAAGATTGCCCTTTTTAAATTAAATAAAATTAAACATTCTTAAGAGTATAATATTGGAAAAATTGGATTATTATTCTTAATACTATAATTTTTATAATTTTTGAATTTTTTTCTGAATCATATCAATTTCACAAATTGAATCGTATTCAAATAACACATAGAGGGAATTGAATCTATTTGTCATCCCTAAAGGGTAAATATTTAACATAGAATATCTAGAATTCATTTCAGTAACAATTGTTTAGTCTCTCTGATAAATATGAGGGTCCCATATTATTGTTTTTGGTATTCTGGTTTTATCAAACAGTATGAAAAAATAACAACCCTCCCGTACATCAGTCTTTATCCACTATTTCACTAAAAAAAGAAAGAATGTTTTTTTTTATATTATATGTTATATGTTTTGTTTTTTATTTCTATCACATTAAAAATATATATATATTAATTTAATAAATATTAAATATATAAATAAAATGGAATTGAAATATTCCATTTTAAGATTAATAAATATATGTATATGGTATTAAATTGAATTCTTTCTGAGACTTCGTCAGAAACCAGCCGTTTATATTTCATATAGAAATAAAAGGTATAGATTATTTTGTACCAGACCAGCCGAACCAATGACTATTCGTGATTCCATAATTGAATCAATTACATACTGGTTCCAATCTAAAGGAATGTTATGGTAAAACTTCGTTTAAAACGATGTGGTAGAAAGCAACGTGCGACTTGAAGGACACGATCCATTGTGGATTCTTACATCCACCATTTTATATTATAATTATACAGGAATTATATAGGAATGAAAGTGCTCTTGACTCGACATCGTTTCTTCTGTTTCACTAAGACTCTCATTTTTTTTGGGGGGGGGTGATATAAATCGTACATGATGGAGCTCGAGTAAAAAGTATTGATTCTTTTCTCGGAGACAAGAATCTAGGGTTAGTATCAATCAATAAATTGGGACAACTTCGTAAATAGATTTTCCATATAATATATAAAATATAAATCGAAAGGGTCTGATTCAAGCAAGTTTTGAATTCAAAAGTAAAATTTTTAGGAATTGGTAAAACTTTTTCGATCAAATCAAAAGTGTATTACACAGGAATCGACCAGCCGTATGATTCTTTGAGAGAAAGAAATACTAAAAAAGGGTATGTTGCTGCCGTTTTGAAATGATTAAAAATCACCGAAGTAATGTCTAAACCCAATGATTCAGGGCAAAGATAAAGGATCCTGGAACAAGGAAATACCGTTTTCGATTGTCGTCTCAACAACTAGATCAGAATGCAGAATTTCAATCTATTCTAAAAGAGACAGACAAAAAGGGGGTTAGAGACCGCTCAATAAATGAAATGCTTAAAGGGTTTCGACGAGTTATTTGAGAGTTATCCAACTTGAGTTATGAGTGTGCAAATTGTAAATACTAATAGTTTTTTTTTTTCGAGAGAGGGGGGGTAAGAAAAAAGCCCTTAAATCATAGTCTAATTGATTTTTTGATTTTATGGATATATTTGACAGTCTAATTCTATACATATTTCTAACTTCTAATTTTATTTTCTTGAGCCGTACGAGGAAAAAACTTCTTATACGTTTCTGGGGGGGGGTATTGTTCATCTATCCCAATGAGCCATTTATCGAATCGTTGCAATTGATGTTCGCTCTCGACGAGAAGGAAGAGATCTTCGGAAAGTGGGTTTTTATGATCCGATAAAGAATCAAACCTATTTAAATGTTCCCGCTATTCTATATTTCTTGCAAAAAGGAGCTCAGCCTACAGGAACTGTTCATGATATTTCAAAGAAAGCGGGGGTTTTTATGGAACTTCGCCTTAATCACCAAATGAAATTTCAGTAATTTAAATTTAATGAAATTTCTAAATATATAAAAAATAGATAAAAAAGAAGGTGTAGATGGGACTTGTAGAAAACTTTGTATAATCTTTTCTCTGCTATTACCCACCCCTCCTGTTCTATCCTACTTAATTTTTTATTGCTATTATAGAATGTCATATTTTCTTTTGATAACGATAAAATTCAATTTTTTTTGAATAGAATAAATCAAGAAAATAAATAAAAAAATTGGGTCTTAATTTTATTCTATTAATCGCTAATCGGGGTTTTAGTTGGAGTTCTATGAACAAATAAAAAAAAAACAAAGGGTTAAGCTTTCTTATTTGACTTATTTTTTTCCTATTTTCCTTATATTGATTGAGTTACTAAACCCGAGATTTTTTCTACTTCTTCTTTCATTTTTTCTTCCGTCTACAGCCTTTTTGTATATATGTTGTATATATGTTGTATATATGTGTATATATGTCGATTATCTATGTAGTGCCAATCCAACACAAGTCCTTTGTTTGTTTTTTTTTTTATAATTTGTTTTCTATTTTTCCGTTGTATTCTTTTCTCAACATTCATATTGACAACGGTGTATCAAATAAATATAATCCGATCGTGGATAAATGGATCCTTTTTTTCGTTGTCCCATAGATTTGATTTCATTCAAGTAATGGGTTCATTGCATTTTTTGTGATACAAGAAGTTTTTTTGTATGATACAATACAAAAATTCTTTTTTTTTTTTTAAGATGAATATAATTATGGATAACATAAGAGACAAAAGGTAGTCTATAAATATTTTGACTTTTTTTATATTTATTTATATTTTTTATATTGGTATCTATATTTGATAATTTTTTGTATTTTCATCGGATCTGTTCATTTTATTATGTTCATAATCGATTAGAAATTTTTCGATTTTTGTTTTGTTTTTCCTTTTTAAATGTTTTGATTGCGCCGGGCAAATCAATCTCTTTATTATTTTGTTTATTGGAATTTCGATTGTATCTACACATTCTAATTATAATTATTTTATTTATAATTATTTTATTAGGGTTGCTAACTCAACGGTAGAGTACTCGGCTTTTAAGTGCGGCTAGCATCTTTTACACATTTGTATGAAGCAACGGATTCGTCCATACCATCGGTAGAGTTTGTAAGACCGCGACTGATCCTGAAATGAATGAATGGAAAAAGTAGCATGTCGTATCAATGAAGAATTATGAGAATATTTCATTCTTTCCGGATATGTCCAAAACCTTGTTTGAATTGTTTGAATTCTTGGTGTATCGGAACAAAAAAATTTGAAAATCAATTTCAATTTAAAGTCGTCGGGTCGAGTGAATAAATGGATAGAGCCCCACTATGGTACCAATTATAGGGAAACAAAGAGTAACGAGCTTCTGTTCTTCATTTTTGAATGATTCCCCGATCTAATTAGACGTTAAAAATATATTAGTGCTTGACGCGGGAAAGGCTTTTCCATGAGTGGATTATCCCTTTTTTATGAGTCCTAACTATTAGCTATTATCCATTATCGGGTGGAGATAAATGTGTAGAAGAAGGCAGTATATTGATAAAGATTTTTTTTTCTAAATCAAAAGAGCGATTGGATTGTAAAAATAAAGGATTTCTAACCATCTTGTTATCTTAGACTGAACATAAACCAATTAGATGAAAAAAGAGAGGATAGAGAGTCTGTTGATGAGTCTTGCCTTTTTCCGAGGTATCTATTTTTTTATTACTATAATACCTTGTTTTGACCGTATCGTACTATGTATCATTTGATAACCCAATAAACCCCTATACCCGTTCAAGTCGAATTTAAAATGGAGGAATTTCAAAGATATTTCGAACTAGATAGATCTCAGCAGCATGACCTCCTATACCCACTTATCTTTCGGGAGTATATTTATGCATTTGCTCATGATCATGGCTTAAATAGATCAGATTTGTTGGAAAATGTAGGTTATGACAATAAATCTAGTTTACGAATTGTAAAACGTTTCATTACTCGAATGTATCACCAGAATCATTTGATTATTTCCGCTAACGATTCTACCCAAAATAAAAGTTTTGGTTACAACAAGAATTTTTATTCTCAAATGATCTCAGAGGGATTTGCAGTCATTGTGGAAATTCCATTTTCCTTACGATTACCACCTTCGGGGACAGAAATTGTAAAATATTATAATTTACAATCAATTCATTCAATATTTCCTTTTTTAGAGGACAAATTCCCACGTTTAAATTATGTATCAGATGTACTAATACCCTACCCCATTCATCTGGAAATCTTGGTTCAAATCCTTCGCTATTGGGTGAAAGATGCCTCTTCTTTGCATTTATTACGGCTTTTTCTTCACGAGTATTCTAATTGGAATAGTTTTATTACTACAAAAAAATCTATTTTTTCAAAAACTAATCCACGATTATTCTTGTTCCTATATAATTCTCATGTTTGTGAATACGAATCCATCTTACTTTTTCTCCGCAACCAATTTTCTCGTTTACGATTAACATCTTCTGGGGGCTTTTTTGAGCGAATATATTTCTATGGAAAAATAAAACATCCTGTAGAAGAAGTCTTTGCTAATGATTTTCCGGCTATTCGACGGGTCTTCAAAGATCCTTTCATGCATTATATTAGATATCAGGGAAAATCCATTTTGGTTTCAAAAGATACGCCTCTTCTAATGAATAAATGGAAATATTACCTTGTCCATTTATGGCAATGGCATTTTTATGTGTGGGCTCAACCTGGAAGGATCTACATAAACCCATTATTCAAGCATTCCTTCGGCTTTTTGGGCTATCTTTCAAGTGTGCGACTCAATCTTTCATTGGTACGGAGTCAAACGCTCGAAAATTCATTTCTAATGGATAATGTTATTAAGAAGCTTGATACATTAGCTCCAATTAGTCCTCTGATTGGATCGTTGGCTAAAATGAAATTTTGTAGCGCACTAGGACATCC